TCCGAATCGGCTAATTGTTCTCTGATAGCACCTGCCCCCGTAGAGATTTCTCGGTTTCGAAATGTCTCAAAACCTTGAGTAGTAAAAAAGAGTGGGATGCTGTATTTCCAGGATTGGATTTCATATTCGAATGAACCTCGTAATCGTAAGAAAGTAGGTTTTTTAGCTATGGACCTAGCAAAAGAAAAATTGAGATAGGTTCCTATAGTATTGGATTCCCCCCCTCACAATCGGACGTGAAGGTTTCCTCTCATCCGGCTCAAGTAGTTACACCAAATAAAGAAAGGGGTTCTTCTTCTTTTTAAACTTTGTTCGAGAAAACCCTACAAAAAGCTACTCTTTACTCAAGTTCCCAGTAAGGACCAGCCTTTCATTGATTCATTCTTATCTTTTTTTTTTATTTTCACTCTAACCCTTTTTCCTTTCTTTTATGTTGTTTACGAAAAAAGGGAAATGTGAAGTTATTGAGTAGTCTACTTCCCCTCAAATGATGAATCCCCTGAAAGGAATATTGTGGGACTCGTAAAGGATTTATTTGTCTATATATTGTATTGTTCCATTTGATCTTTTTTAGGTCTCTACTCACCTCGATGGTTATGTGCCATGATATCCCTTGAAGCATATATGCGATATATAAGCTCCCGTAACCATGCCATATTCACTTGCGCTTGAGATTTTCTTTCTCAAAGAAATGGAATGTCTAATTCCACAAAAAGTCTTTTTTTCACGAGGTATAACTAACTATTCCTATATTATCTGTTACGGAATCGACCATGGATCAATTCCCCTTTTCTTCCATTTTTAAGTCTTGAATGCACCCATAATTCTGAGCTTCATGTTCTTCCTCCCAAGATACATGTCAGAGCCGGGGGCATCCCAATCAGATTAAATGGGATGACAGTTTCTCAGTCCAAATCTGTCAAATGAAAATTTCGATCAAATCACACATCGCAATATACTAGGCCCTCTAATTCCCTAAGGGGCTTATCTAAAAGATTCGCAATATAACTAGGAAGACGTTTCAAATACCACACATGAGTCACTGGACATGTCAGTTTGATGTATCCCATTTGGTACCTTCGTATCCGAGAATCAACAAATTCCACCCCGCATTCTTCACAATATTTCGGGTCTTCTTTTTCAGCCCCAATCCCTCGGTAATTTCCACAAGCACAAATCCCACTTTTTATGGGTCCAGAAATTCTTTCACAAAACAATCCATCTTTCTCCGGTTTATTAGTTTTATAATGAAAAGTATAGGGTTTTGTCACCTCTCCAACTATCTCTCCATTGGGTAGAATCTTTTTTGCCCAAGCCTTGATTTGTTGAGGGGAAACTGGTCCAATTCGAAGTTGTTGATGTTTATACTGGTCGATCATAGAATAGAAATTCTGATTCATTGAGATCAAGCTTCCTTCCTATTCATCTGGAAGTTCTTTTCAGATACAAGGAAATGATTCAGTTCTAGGGCCAAAGATCGTAGTTCTCGAACGAGCAATCGAAAAGATTCTGGAGCACCCTCTGGGTTAGGTACTGTTGATCCAATAATCGTAGCACCAAGTACTTCTTGACGAGCTCTAATATGATCAGATTTATAAGTAAGCATCTCTTGTAAAATATGAGCAACACCGAATCCCTCTAGAGCCCAAACTTCCATTTCTCCTACTCTTTGTCCCCCTTGTTTGGCCCTCCCTCTAAGGGGTTGTTGTGTAACAAGTGCGTAATGCCCACTGGAACGTCCATGGATTTTATCATCAACTTGATGAATTAATTTTAGGATATAGGACTTTCCTATTAGAACAGGTTGTTCAAAAAGATCTCCTGTTCTTCCATCAAAGATTCTGCTTTTTCCCGGATATTCGGGTTCAAATACCCATGGATTTTTTGTTTGCTTACTGGCTTCATATAATTCAGAAAACACTAGTTTTCTTGAGGCCTCTTGCTCATATCTCTCATCAAAGGGCCCTATTCTATAATGTTTCTTTAGCAGATCCCCCGCTAACCCGAGCGAACATTCAAATATCTGTCCCACATTCATTCGTGAGGGGACTCCTAATGGATTGAATACCATATCAACGGGCGTTCCATCTTGCAAATAGGGCATATCTTGTCTAGACAAAATCTTAGAAATTATACCCTTATTCCCATGCCTTCCAGCTACTTTATCACCTACTTTGATTTCACGTTTCTGTAAAATATATACACGAATCCTTTCTGGATTATAATTGGAAACCCCTTTTCTATGGATCCATCTCACATCAATAACTCGACCCCTTCCCCCTATAGGTAGTCTTAGAGAAGTTTCTTTTGAAGTGGATACCTGAATGCCAAGTATAGCTCGTAATAATCTATCCTCCGGGGCATATGAAGATTCGCTCGCTGTCTGAGGTGTTAATTTACCTACTAAGATATCACCTGTTTCTATCCAAGATCCCAGCATCACAATTCCATTTCTGTCTAAATTTCGGAGTAAACGAGCCTCTAAATGCGGAATATCCTTAGTGATTCTTTCAGGACCTTGGCTTGTTACATGAGTCTGAATTTCATATTTCCGGATGTGAAAAGAAGTATAAATATCTTCATAGACCAGACGTTCGCTAATTAGTACTGCGTCTTCAAAATTGTAACCTTCCCATGGCATATAAGCTACTAATACATTTTTTCCTAAAGCGAGTTCCCCACCAGCTGTAGCCGCACCACCCGCTAGAATTTGTCCCTTTTTAATGTATTTACCCCGCTTAACCTGAGTTTCTTGATGCATACAAGTATTTTTGTTAGAACGTTGATACATAACTAATGGAATGCTTAGAGTATTCCCATTACTTGAGAAAATGATCTTTTGAGTATCAGTATAAATGATTTTTCCCTTGCGTTCGGCTATAGCTGAAATCCCCGAATCTAGAGCCGTTTGGCCTTCCAACCCAGTTCCAACAATGCACTTCTCGGACCGAGAAAGGGGAACTGCTTGGCGCTGCATATTAGAACTCATTAAAGCTCGATTCGCATCATTATGCTCGATAAAAGGAATGAGGGAAGCTCCAATCGAAAAATATTGGAAGGGAAAAATGCTTCTAAGATGAATCTCTTCCCATGCAATAGTCAGGAATTCTTGACGATATCGAGCAGGAACAACCTGTTGTTCTTGAATACCCCGATTCAAGGCCAAAGAATTTCCTGCTGCTACCATATAATATTCATCTCTATTTGGTGATAAATAAACCATCTGTGCCTCTTTTGATCTCTCAGATAATTTATAAAATGGACTCTCTATGGATCCCCAATAACCAACCTTCACATGAATAGCTAATGATCCAATAAGTCCAACATTGATTCCTTCGGACGTGTCAATAGGACAAATACGTCCATAGTGACTCGGGTGGATATCTCGTATCCGAAAACTAGCAGTTCGCCCCGTCAATCCTCCAGGACCCAAATAACTCCATTTTCGCCCATGAACAATTTGTGTCAACGGATTAGTTCGATCCAAAACTTGAGATAAAGGGTGTAGGCCAAAAAACGATTCATAAGTAGTTGTTAATGAAGTTGAAGTTACCAAATTTTGAGGAGTCGGTATCAATTTATGCCTGATTGCTCCACATATAGTTCCTCGAACCGTATTTTCTAAACGAACAAGAGCCAATCCGAATTGATCCTGTAATAGATCTGCTACAGAACGAATACGTTTATTTTTCAAGTGATTCATATCGTCAAGTGTACCCATTCCCAATTTCATTCCAATCAAATGATCCACAGCAGCCAATAGATCTCGTGGTAACAAAAAAGTATTGTTTTGGGGTATATCAAGATTCAGTCTCCGGTTCATATTTCGTCGACCAATCTTTCCTAATTCACATCTTTGTTGAAAAAATTTCTTTTGTAATTCCTTGCATAAGGACTCAGAAAATACCGGATCCCCCCCTACACAGGCAAATTGTTGATAAAACTCCAAAATAGCACTTTCTTTTGACCCAATATTTTTTTTCTCTTTATCATTCGGGAAAGACAAGAAAATCTCAGGGTAACAAACATTATCTAGAATTTCTCTTATATTCGAACCCATAGCTGATGATAGAACTAGAATAGATATTTTTTGTTTTCTACTTACACGGGCCCATATCCTTGCTTTTCTATCAATTTCTAATTCCGACCTTCCCCCCCAATCCGATATTATAGTACTGGTATAGACAGAAATTCCGTTATGTTCCAATTCTGAACGGTAGTAAATACCGGGACTTTGCAATATTTGGTTGATCACAATTCGGTATATTCCATTTACTATAGAGGTTCCAAAAGAATTCATTATAGGGATGTTTCCAAGAAAAACGGTTTGTTCTTGCATATTTCTACCGGTTTTCCAAATTAAGACCGCGGGTACATATAATTCAGAAGAATATGTGAGTGATTCATACACAGCATCTCTTTCTTTTATCAAGGGCTCTACCAATTGATATGTTTCCACAAATAATTGAAATTCAATTTCTTGATCTCTATCTTCAATTTTTTGAAACTTATGAAATTCTTCCGTCAAGCCCTGATTAATGAACCTACAAAATCCCTCAAATTGTATCTGACTAAATCCAGGTATTGTGGACATTCCCTCATTTCCATTCTGGAGCATCTTAATCTGAAGTTTCCTCTTTATTGAAAAAATCCCATTATTGGCTTGGCTCACTATTCATCGAACCCTACCTATTGATCTAGCAATGATGGAATGGATATTCTGTTTACTGAATCACATAAAATTTTAGTCAACTCCATCCATATATATCATACATATGAACGGAAGCAAGACAGAGAAATGGAGGGCATTTTCGATGCAAATTCGAATTTGAGCTTGAGCCAGGTACAGATAGAAAGAAATGGAAATTGATAAAGCATTCCTGGGAAAAATTATGTCACTTAGGCTGATGGAGTCTTTTATCGGATATCTAAATTGATCCAATTTATACCTAATTCTTTTATTATGATATTACGATCAGGGTACAAAAAAATAAAAAATCAATGAAATATTCAAGCACGATGTTTTATTTTTATATAGGGATAGGATATGTGCATAAGAAATAGACCCGGGCTCGGTATCCACGTATAAAAATATCTGTTCTGGAGTTTACACTGTTCTGGGGTTTACATATACACATATATTTTCTTATAATTAGAATTGATAATGATTAGTCGTAAATCAATTGGATTTTGCATCCATTAAGATAATACAAATGGAGATACAAAATTAAGAGCTGTTCGCTAATTCAAAGTAAGAAAAGTAAGTAAGAGTAAAAGAGTAATAAGTAAATAGTTAATGAAATAAAGAGTGAATTATTCTAAATTGCCCTGCATTTTACAGTCTGTGCTGTGACCGGGGCCGGGAATCTTTTCACTTTTCTATCAAATCTAGAGAAAAGTGAAAAGAGAAGGTAAGTTTTTAAGCGACGCGTGTTTTGAGATAAAATCAATCGAAGAAAAGAATAGAAACAGGATCCAATAAAAAGGAGGAATTCTTTTTTGGAAAAAGATAAGTACAATGGGATTCAAGATCCAAAAATAAAAGGAATTAAGAAAGTAAAAAATTCAAATCAAAACAAAATGAGGAGAGGAATAGAAATAGAATAATAATAAAGAAATAATAAATAGGATTCTAGAAATTCTAGAAAGATAAGAATATATAATTTCTTTATTTCTTTATCCATTTTGGATGGAATTTGGCGGCATGGCCAAGTGGTAAGGCGGGGGACTGCAAATCCTTTATCCCCAGTTCGAATCTGGGTGTCGCCTGATCAACAAAAAAAGACTTGGAATTTCTTAATCCTGTTGATCGAACTTGACGAATCCTTGTCCCGCAAAAGCATAGGCAAGGGCTAGGTCTGTCGATACTTTATTTTGAGAACCCGTAGGGCCTATAAAAAAAAGACTGTCATCTTTTTTCTCAAAATCTGGGTTCTGAGTGTGGCTCAAACAGGTACCAATAAATCTGAAGCAACCCAATCTTCTTAATGATTGGTTTGGGCTATTCTGAATTGAATCAAATAAAAGAAATAGTGAGAATCATTCTGGGCATCAGAACTATGAAAGTAAGAATAAAGTAAGAAGTCGGAAATCTTGGTATACAAAGGTTCCTAAGAGACACTCCATTTTGGTAAGAAAGGATTCTAAAAAAGACTATAAAGACTCCCTAATTATTTTACACTATAACTTCCTTAATATTGAAATATTGAGGTAGTGTCTACTAACTCTGTCTGCGATGAGATTAGATTGGATAGGCTGATGATAAATTCATTTAATAATTTAATAATTGTGGAAAGAACTGATTTGTATCCAGACTCACTAGAGGCTCTGAGTGCTGCTCATAAATTGAATCAGAATGGTTTAACGGTTCTTCTTTTTTTTCTTATATCTTATATTTTCTATTTTTTTTTTTCAATTCTTTCTATTTCAATAGAATTCTATTGAATAAGAAATCTAGAAAATTTTTATGAGTGGATTTATGAAATTGTTTCATAAAGAGCCGTAAGTAAGAATCCTATTTTGACTCTGCACCATTCATTCCACTATGATTATGAATCAATAATGGAAGAATTCCTTCAATAGGGGACATCATTCACATGGATATAGTAAGTCTCGCTTGGGCTGCTTTAATGGTAGTGTTTACATTTTCTCTTTCACTTGTAGTATGGGGAAGGAGTGGGCTTTAGAGCTAGGAATATTACTAATTTAGTACTTTACTGAAAAATCTACTTGTATCAATTGTGATCGTTTTGCGAAAGCTTCAAAAAAACTTGACTTGCTCTAGTTTATCTATATCTATATATTCTTTATATATTCTTTATTAGTATTATTTCTTAGTATTAGATTAGTATTAGATTCTTCTATTTAATCCCCTATATTAAAGATTTTTCTTTTATTATCTAATATTATTCTATTTATAGAATATATGATATGGTATTTATATGGTATATTATGATATTATGCCCGTACGATTCTTCCTACATTAATTCTTTTGAAGGGCCCCCGGAATCCATATCCATAAGCATAAGAAGAGATAGAGAATTCAAGCAGTTGGGCTTGCAATTCTTTTGGGTTGATCGAAATGCATACAAATGGGTGTAGAGAAAAAATCGAAAATTCGAGTTCTATTTCATTTTGATGTACGTCTAATATATATTTAGATATAGAATATCTATCTATTGTCAAATTCTCTATATAAGAGAAAGCTTCTTTCTGTATACAATACAACTTTATGTTTTATGTACTAAGAATATGAATGAATATGAAATATTCTACAATACTCAATTGTATAGTGTGGTAGAAAGAGCTATATATAGCTCTTTCTACCATACTATCTCAGATACTTCTGATTCTTTAAGACTTAAATAGAGTTTTCAACCTTTTCATTTCTTCAATCATTGATAAAAATGAATAATTCAAGTTTCATTCAAATTAATCATTTTGGCTGACTGTTTTGACGTATATGATAAGTAAAAAGGCAGTAGGAACTAAAATGAACAG